ATAAGATCGGGAGGGTTAACTTAGGGCTTAAACCTATATGGCTAGCAACCCCAATGGCAGCACTGCACTGGCAGGAAAGAATCCAACTCTATATAAGATTAGGCACTGTCTGCTACGGGCACTTCTACTAACTCGGCTAGACCGACATAAACCATTAGCTCTTTAGGAGGGAAAAGTCTTAGGCTTAGCAAGGGCACTCCCAACAGCTGCAAGTAGGACTGCCACTGCCTAGAAGTAAAGTACAACAGACTCGGATGGACTCACATCGAATGGAAGGTCCACAGGGAAGATATCTTGCTACTAGGGAAGGTAGAAGCAAGAAAACAACCGCCAAAAAGGAATTAGCAATGGGTATTTCCAAAAGGTCCAGAGGCGCACTTCTCATATGGATTAGTGGGAAGGTTTCAGCCAGTTAGCTTATCATTCGTTTCGGGCCTAGCCACTCCTGCCCTTGTTCTTTATATTTCACTTCTCCTGTTGCTTCTTTAGATTGATTCGAGTGAACGTTCAGTGTAGCCCTACTCCGTTCAGAAAGAGTATTCTTACGCCAAACTGGGCAATAGGAGCTCCTTTGGATGAGTCTAATTACCAGCTTTAGAGTAAATCTCCCCTCTAGTGGGACGAGCGATGCGAAGGGCTTCCCCGAGACTTTCTAGTTGAATCAGGAGCTTCCTCGTTCTTCTTTCTCTGGTTTTCTTTGTTCATTAGGCATCCGGGGACTTCTTCCTCAGATCTCTTTGTTGAGAAAGAATTCTCTATGCGTAGCAGGGAATTGGAATAGCAGCTGGATAGAGGAAGATAAAGCATTTCAGAAGGATCTCCTGAGTTCTTGCCTCAAGAGTTGGAATACAAAGAAGTCAGAAAGCCTGAAAAGGAAGTCCCTTGTAGCTTCTCGTGAATAGGCACTTCTCCCTTCTCTTATGATCTTTCTTGTTTGAACCATCGCAGGAAAGGAACGGAACTCCCCGACTTAGGGACGAATCGAATACTCGACACCCCCTCCCTCCCTAGTCCGAACTAACTGACCGCTAAACAGACATAGGTAATAGCCGAAGAGAAAAGTTTCCATTAGGGCTTGCCCTAGAGGCCAGTTAAAGATGAACTGAGACACAGACGAATGAAAGACCAAAGTAAAGCAGCAAGAAGACAAGGAAGAAACACATATAATAAAGGGATCTCCGCTCCAGCTACTCGGCCAGAGCATCTGTCCCTGTCCTTAGGGTTTATGGTTAATGCTTGATTGGAATTATGTAATATTCATAGGTTTCTCTTTCCATTCCTGTACTATCGAATCGAATATTAGTTGTCTCTCTCTATCTTTCTATCCATACAGGGCTACCAGAACACACGGGAGAGCAGATCGCTCAACAATCATCTGCTGGTGCGGGTATCGAATCAAGAATAAAGCAACATGGGAATATCAACAATAGGTCTTACAATTCCTCCCTTACTTGAAGAACGGGCAGGGAAGACAAGCAAGAGACTGATATAGACAGCACCGGCAAGCGCAAAGCAAGGAAAGGGCAGATCCCTCGCCAAAGGAGTTTGAATTAGCCGTCTCAGTGAGTATATTTTTCTTTCCTTCTGTGTGGCTTTGCCTCACTTTCGTAGTCTCTCATTCAATTCATCCCTACCCTATTCGTAGGAAAAGGAGTCCCGTACCCGGAGAAGGTGCATTTCCTTCAACCTTTATGCTTTTCAACTTGAACAGCTTTTCCACAGCAAGGAATTCTTTTTTTGTTGGTCGATGTGGATCAATTGAAGAAACCCCTGGCCACGTCTCACTCATAGTCTTTTACCAGTCCGGAATCGATGGATCAGTCCACGAAAGAGTAGTTGGTAGTTCCACAGGACTAGTAGAAGAGAAGAAGGGACTTTTGTATAGTTGATTATGAAGTAGAGATCGGGACTACTCCAAGCTACAGTTTTCACTGCCTTATAAGAGAGAGAGAAGCGGGCGTAAAGCCACTCGCTTAACTAAAGACAAGGAGCAAAAACCACTCAATTCTTTGTGAAATGTTGGAGAGCAGCCAGCCTCTTCCCAGATGCTCTTCCTTTTGGCCAGTCTATTGACTGTCTCTCCGCTTTCTGCGCAGGAAATTACTTATAGTTAGTAGCGACACTGATACCTTATAACTACCAATTACCAGGCCTAAACCGGGGAGTCGGAACTAGTAACAGCTTTTATAAATGAAAAATCCAACTCAAAGTCGAACGCAGGAAACTCTACCTACAGAAGCCTCAATTCAGGAGGTTGGCAGCTTATCAACTACCAGTTCCTTCCATACATAAAAATGGGATCGAAGGATCGCAACCAAGCACATAACATTGAATCTCGTGAAAGACATTATTTGGCTAAGTCTATCCTTGACTAGCGTTGGAACTTAGCTCATCGGACCAGGAGACCGGTAAGCCCTTCCCTATCTCCCTACTCTCCGGTTCATCCTTAGACCGGGCCGCATTAACATCCACTAAGCAATCCAATCTCAACACACCCCAC